TTTTTTTTTATTTTAAGAAAAAAAATTAAAAATGGTTTACATACATTTATATATGGATGATTGCATATATGTATACATATATATATATATATATTAAATATTTAATAAATTAATATAATTAATATTTTAAATATAAATATTATAAATATTATTTTTATAATATATTAATTATATTCTTAATTAATTATTAATATTAATAATTAGTTATTTATTTAAATGAATATAAATTGATTTATAATGATATTAATTTTTAATATAAATATTATAAAAAAGAAAGAAAGAATAAATATTAAATATTTAATAATTAATAATAAATATTTAATATAAAAAAAAAAAAAAAAAAACTATGGTAAAAAAATAATATATTAAATAAATTTTTTATGGTTTAATAATTTATTATAAATTTATTTTACATATAAATTTTAGTGTTAATTTTTAATTATTTTAATAATATTTAAATTAAATTTTGTAGTAATTAATATTAAAAATTTAAGAAATTAAGGTTTAGTAATATTTAAATTAATAACAAATTTTGTGCCAGCAGTTGCGGTTAAACAAAAGTTAAATTAAATTTTATTAGTAATTAATATATAATTTTATAATATTTAATTAAATATAAAATTATTAGGTGAAATTTTTATTTTATTTAATTTAATTTTTTTTTTATAATTTAATAAATTTTATTTATAAACTAGGATTAGATACCCTATTATTAAAAATTTAAATTAAAAATACTAAAATAGTATATAATTATTTATTGAAACTTAAATAATTTGGCGGTATTTTAGTTCATTTAGAGGAATCTGTTTATTAATTGATAATCCACGAATAAATTTACTTAATTTATAATTTTGTATATCGTTGTTAAAAAAATATTTTTAAATAATAATAATATTTTAAAATTATAAAAAAAAAATTAAATCAGATCAAGATGCAGATTATAATTAAGAATATAATGGATTACAATAAATTTATTTAAATGAATATTAATTTTTAAAAATTAATTGAAGGTGGATTTAAATGTAATTTTATTTAGTTTAATAAAGTGATTTTAAATTAAAATATGTACATATTGCCCGTCGCTTTCATAAATAAATTGGAATAAGTCGTAACAAAGTAGAGATACTGGAAAGTGTTTCTAGAAATAACAAATTAGAGCTTGGTATAAGTATTTCATTTACATTGAATTGATATTGAAATTTTCAATTAATTTGAGGGGCTAAATTAATAAAATTATAAATAATTAAAGTAGTTTTAATGTTAAAATTGGGGGGTTTTAGTATTAATAAAGAAATAATTAAAAAATTTATAGTTAATTAGTATTGTAAAAGAAATTTTAAATATTTTGAAAATAAAATTTGTTGGAAAGTAAATTTAATTTATTGTATCTTGTGTATCAGAGTTTATTAAATATATATTTTAGTATTAATTATTTCTCGAATTTAAAAGAGATAATTAATTATAAAAGTTATTGTTGCATAAATATTTTTAATAATTAATTAGAAATGAGATGTTAATCGTTTTTAAAGATATCTAGTTTTTTTAGAAAAAAATTTAATTTTAAATTAATTTTATTAATTAATTAATTAATTAATTAATTAAAAATATAATTTTATATTTTAAGGGATAAGCTTTAAATTAAATTTTTATAATTATATTGTATTTAATTTGAAATTTTTAAAATTTATATTATTTAAAAATTTTAATTTGTTATAAATAATTTCACTATTAAATAAAATTTTATAATAATTTAATTTTTTATTAAAAAATAATTTTAAATAAGGTAAATTTAGTTATAATGATAAAATTAGTATTAAATTACATAAAAATATTTAATTTTATAAAGTTAAATAAAAGGAATTCGGCAAATTATTAATTTATATTCACTTGTTTATCAAAAACATGTCTTTTTGAGAATAATTTAAAGTCTAATCTGCCCACTGATAATATATTAAAGGGCTGCAGTATTTTGACTGTACAAAGGTAGCATAATCAATAGTCTCTTAATTGGTGACTTGTATGAAAGATTGGATGAGATATAAACTGTCTCTAATTTATATAAAGAATTTAATTTTTTGATTAAAAAGTCAAAATAATTTTAAAAGACGAGAAGACCCTATAGAGTTTTATATTTAAATTAATTGAGATTATTTTTTAGAATAATAATTAAAATTAATTAAAATATTTTGTTGGGGTGATAAAAAAATATGAATAACTTTTTTTAAAAATATTTTCATTGATAAGTGAATAATTGATCCATAATTTTTGATTAAAAGAAAAAATTACCTTAGGGATAACAGCGTAATTTTTTTTTTTAGTTCAAATAAGAAAAAGAGTTTGCGACCTCGATGTTGGATTAAGATAAAATTTATATGCAAAAGTATAAAATTTTGATCTGTTCGATCATTAAAATCTTACATGATCTGAGTTCAAACCGGTGTGAGCCAGGTTGGTTTCTATCTTTAAAGAAATAAGATATTTTAGTACGAAAGGAATAAATATCTAAATTATATTTAAAATTTTTGAATTTTATTAAATTTTTTGTAGATAAAAAACTATTTTGGCAGAAAAGTGTAATGGTTTTAGAAATCATAAATGTATAATTTTATTTATATAGGTAGTAAATGATATTTATTGATTTACTATTAATTTTTTTAGGTATATTAATTTTAATTTTAGGGGTTTTAATTGGTGTTGCTTTTTTAATTTTATTAGAGCGTAAAGTTTTAGGTTATATTCAAATTCGAAAAGGTCCTAATAAAGTTGGGATAATAGGTATTTTACAGCCTTTTTCAGATGCCATTAAATTATTTACTAAAGAACAAACATATCCTTTATTTTCAAATTATTTATCTTATTATTTTTCTCCTGTAGTTAGATTTACTTTATCTTTAATAATTTGAATGATAATTCCTTATTATTTTAATTTAGTTAGATTTAATTTAGGTATTTTATTTTTTTTATGTTGTACAAGATTAGGGGTTTATACTGTGATAGTAGCGGGTTGATCATCAAATTCTAATTATTCTTTATTAGGTGGTTTACGTGCTGTAGCTCAAACTATTTCTTATGAAGTTAGATTAGCTTTAATTTTAATATCTAGAATTATTTTAATTATGGATTTTAATATAATTAATTTTATAAATTATCAAAATTTAATTTGATTTTTTTTTTTGATAATTCCCTTAAGATTATGTTGATTTTCTTCTAGATTAGCTGAAACTAATCGAACACCATTTGATTTTGCTGAGGGGGAAAGAGAATTAGTTTCTGGATTTAATATTGAATATAGAAGAGGTGGATTTGCTTTAATTTTTTTAGCTGAATATTCTAGAATTTTATTTATAAGTTTATTATTTATTTTAATATATATAGGTGGTTATTCTTTAAGAATTTTTTTTTATTTAAAATTAACATTTATTTCATTTTTATTTATTTGAGTTCGTGGTACTTTACCTCGTTATCGTTATGATAAATTAATATATTTAGCTTGAAAGGTTTATTTACCAATTTCTTTAAATTATTTAATATTTTATTTAGGATTTAAAATTTTATTATTATAAGTTAAATTAATATTTTTAGTATAAATTAATAGAATTTTTATTCTTTCTTAAGTTTTCAAAACAAATGCTTAATTACAAGCTCATTAATTTAGTTAAAAATTAATTTATCTCAATAAATTCTAATTAAAGGATTGATAATATAGTAAGAAAAATAAATAATTGTTAGGATTTGACCTGTAATAATATAAGGATCTTCAACTGGTCGAGCTCCAATTCATGTTAATAAAATAATGGTTGTTACTATAATTCAAAATAGGATTTGATTAATTGGGTAAAATTGAATTCCTTGAATTTTCTTTTTAAATGTTAATGGTAAAATAATTAAAATTAAAATAGAAAAGATTAGAGCGATTACACCTCCTAATTTATTAGGAATAGATCGTAAAATTGCATAAGCAAATAAAAAATATCATTCAGGTTGAATATGAACAGGAGTCACTAATGGATTTGCTGGAGTAAAATTATCTGGGTCCCCTAATAAATAAGGATTAGTTAGTGTTAAACAAATTAATAAGAATAAAATAATAATAGCTCCAATTAAATCTTTGAAAGTAAAGAATGGATGGAAAGGAATTTTATCTAAATTTCTATTAATTCCTAAAGGATTATTAGATCCTGTTTGATGTAAAAATAAAAGGTGGATTATAGTTATTATTAGAATAATAAATGGTAAAATAAAATGAAATGTGTAAAATCGAGTTAAAGTTGCATTATCAATAGCAAATCCACCTCAAATTCAATTTACTAAGGTTGTTCCTAAATAAGGAATAGCTGATAATAGATTTGTAATAACAGTTGCTCCTCAGAATGATATTTGTCCTCAAGGTAAAACATATCCCATGAAAGCTGTTGCTATTAATAAAAATAAAATAATAACTCCTACTATTCATGTATACTTTAAATTAAATGATTCATAATAGATTCCTCGCCCAATATGGATATAAATACAAATGAAAAAGAAAGAAGCACCATTAGCATGTAGAGTTCGAATTATTCATCCATAATTTACATTTCGGCAAATATAATTTACTCTATAAAAAGCTAATTCAATATTAGCTGTATAATATATAGTTAAAAATAATCCTGTAATAATTTGAATAATTAAGCATATAGCTAATAAAGATCCAAAGTTTCAAAGAGAAGAAATATTAGAAGGTGATGGTAGATCAATTAATGATCCATTAATAATTTTAATAATAGGGTGAGTTTTACGAATTGGTTTAAATATATTTATCATTAGTTAAAAGATGATCGTAATGGTCCATAAAAAATATTAGTAATTTTGACAACTGCAATTAAAGTAATAAATAAATAAATAATTAATATAATTATGATTAAAAATGTTTGATTATTATATAATTTAGATAAATTAATTTTATTTTCATTATTAAAAAATAAAAATATATTAAAAAAATTATTTATTTCTAGTCTATTTGTATTAAGATTTATTCATGATAAATTATTTATAAGTAAAATACTGATTATTATAATAATAGAAATATTAATTAAAACATAAATATTTATAAAAAATGATGTTTTAAATATTTCATTTGATGCAATTCTTCTAACATAAATAAATAAAACTAATAATCCCCCTAAAAATGTTAAGAATAAAATATATGAAAATCAATAAGTTTTAATAATTATTCTTGAAATTATACATGTTAATAAGGTTTGAATTAAAATTATTAATCCTATTGATAAAGGATTATTTATTAAAAATATAATAAATGAAAAAGAAATAATTATTAGTGATAAAAATATTTTTATAATTTCAAAGAATAGTTTAATTAAAATAATAATTTTGGAGATTATTGATAAAGATAGTTCTTTTTCTTTGAAGTTTTTAAAGAAAATTCTTATTTTTGATTTACAAGACCAATGTTTTTATTTAAACTATAAAAACTAATGATAATTTTTTATAATATAGGGATTGTGGTTTTTATTATATTTATAGTTGGTAATATAATTTTTGTTTCTAAATATAAACATTTATTAATTGTTTTATTAAGTTTGGAATTTATTGTTTTAAGAATTTTTTTTTTTATAATTATTATATTTAGTTATATTGATTATGATATATATATATTAATAGTTTTTTTAGTTTTTTCTGTTTGTGAAGGTGCTTTAGGTTTATCTATTTTAGTTTCAATAATTCGTACTCATGGAAATGATTATTTTCAAAGATTTAGTTTATTATAATAGTTTATTGAAATGATAAAATTTTTATTTATAATAATTTTTATAATTCCATTATGTTTTAATGTACAAATATATTGAATGGTTCAAATAATATTATTTTTTATAATATTTATATTTATAAATTTAATAATTAGTATCGAAAATTATTGTAATTTAAGATATATATATTCATGTGATATTTTATCTTATGGTTTAATTTTATTAAGAATTTGAATTTGTATTTTAATAATTATAGCAAGAGAAAATTTAAAAAAAATAAATTTTTATTTAAGTTTTTTTATTTTTAATTTAATATTTTTATTAATTATATTATATTTAACTTTTAGAGTAATAAATTTATTTATATTTTATTTGTTTTTTGAAGGTAGATTAATTCCTACATTAATATTAATTATTGGTTGAGGTTATCAACCAGAACGTATTCAGGCTGGAATATATTTATTATTTTATACTTTATTTGTTTCTTTACCTTTATTATTAGGTATTTTTTATATTTTTTATCAGTTAAATTCAGTTATTATTTATTTTTTAAAATTTTTTAATTTTGAGATATATTTATTATATTTTTGTATATTAATAGCATTTTTGGTTAAGATACCTATATATTTTGTTCATTTATGATTACCTAAAGCTCATGTTGAGGCTCCTGTTTCAGGATCAATAATTTTAGCAGGGATTATGTTAAAATTAGGAGGTTATGGATTATTACGAGTTATAATTATAATTCAAAGATTAGGTTTAAAATTTAATATTATTTGAATTGTTATTAGATTATTAGGGGGATTTTATATTAGATTAAAATGTTTTTGTCAAGTTGATATTAAATCATTAATTGCTTATTCTTCAGTTGCTCATATAAGAATAGTTATTGGTGGTATTATAACAATAAATTATTGAGGATTTATTGGATCATATATTTTAATGATTGGTCATGGTTTATGTTCTTCAGGTATATTTTGTTTAGCTAATATTAATTATGAACGATTAAATAGTCGAAGATTATTTATTAATAAGGGAATAATAAATTTTATACCTTCAATAAGTTTATGATGATTTTTATTAATATCTTCTAATATAGCAGCTCCACCTTCATTAAATTTAATAGGTGAAATTAGATTAATTAATAGATTATTAAGATGATCTTGACTTTCAATATTTATATTAATATTAATTTCTTTTTTTAGAGCGGGGTATAGATTGTATTTATATTCTTATATTCAACATGGGAAATATTATTTAGGAATTTATAGATTTTATATAGGATTATCTCGAGAATATTTATTATTAATATTACATTGATTTCCTTTAAATATTTTAGTTTTAAAAATTGATTATGTAATAATTTGATTTTAATTTAACTTAAATAATTTAATTAAAATATTGATTTGTGGTTTCAAAAATATGATAAGAATCATTTTAGGTTATTCAAAAGAATTCTATTTGTTTTTTAAGATTTTTTTTTTTATTTTTTTTTAGTATATTTAATTTTTTTATGTTTATATATTTTATTATAAATAATTTAATTATTTTTTTAGAGTGAGAAATCATTTCTTTTAATTCTATAAGAATTGTTATAAGAATTTTATTAGATTGAATATCATTGTTATTTATAATATTTGTTTCATTAATTTCATCTGTAGTAATTTATTACAGAAAAAGATATATAAGTTCTGAATTAAATTTAAATCGTTTTATTATTTTAGTTTTATTATTTGTATTTTCAATAATTTTATTAATTATTAGTCCAAATATTATTAGAATTTTATTAGGGTGGGATGGTTTAGGATTAGTTTCTTATTGTTTAGTAATTTATTATCAAAATATTAAGTCATATAATGCTGGTATATTAACTGCTTTATCAAATCGAATTGGGGATGTTTTTATTTTAATAGTAATTGGTTGAATAATAAATTATGGGAGATGAAATTATTTATTTTATTTAGATTTTATAAAAAATGATTTTGTAATATTTATAATTAGAATAATAATTATTATTGCTGCAATAACTAAAAGAGCTCAGATTCCTTTTAGATCTTGATTACCTGCTGCAATAGCAGCTCCAACTCCTGTTTCAGCTTTAGTTCATTCTTCAACTTTAGTAACAGCTGGGATTTATTTATTAATTCGATTTAATTTATTATTAGTTGATACATTATTTATTAAGATTTTATTATTATTATCAGGTTTAACAATATTTATAGCTGGAGTTTCAGCTAATTATGAATTTGATTTAAAGAAAATTATTGCTTTATCAACTTTAAGACAATTAGGATTAATAATAAGAATTTTAAGTATAGGAATACCTGATTTGGCATTTTTTCATTTATTAACTCATGCTATATTTAAAGCTTTATTGTTTATATGTGCTGGAGTTATTATTCATATAATAAATGATATTCAAGATATTCGTTTTATAGGTGGAATTGGTAGATATATTCCTATAACAGCACTTTGTATAAATATTTCTAATATAGCTTTATGCGGTATTCCTTTTTTGGCTGGATTTTATTCTAAGGATTTAATTTTAGAAATAGTTAGTTTAAGAAATTTAAATTTTTATATTTTTTTATTATATTATATTTCTACAGGATTAACAATATTTTATAGTTTTCGTTTAGTTATATATTTAATAATTAATGATTATAATTTATTATCTATTTATAATTTATATGATGAAGATTTTGTTATATTAAAAAGAATAATGGTTTTATTATTTATGAGAGTTATTAGAGGTAGATTATTAATGTGAATTATTTTCCCTTATCCGTATATAATTTATTTACCTTTAAATATAAAATTAATAGTAATTTATGTTAGAATTTTAGGGATATTAATAGGATTTTTTATTAGAAATATAAATATTTATTCTATAAATAAATTTTTAATAAGATATGAAATTAGAAATTTTTTATGTTTAATGTGATTTATGCCTAATTTATCTACTTATGGTTTAAATTTTTATTTTTTAAATATAGGTCAAATTTTATTAAAAAATATTGATATAGGTTGAAGAGAGTTATATAGAGGACAAGGAATATTTATAATTTTAAAAAAATATTCTATTTTTTATAATTTATTTCAAATAAATAATTATAAAATTTATTTATTTAGATTTGTTTTATGAATATTTATAATTTTTATGATAATTATTTTTTATTTAAATAGCTTATATTAGTAGAGTATAATATTGAAGATATTAGGGAGATTACATTAATCTTTAAATATTTATAAAAAAAATTTTTTTATTTTTACAATGAAAATGTAAAGTTTTTATTTAAACTATATAAATTAAAGAAATATTAATGGAATTAAACCACTAAAAATCAAGTTAGCAGCTTGATTTTAAACTTTATATTTCATTTAAAATTTTAAAAATTTAACTGGAATATATAATTCAATTTTATCATTAACAGTGATATACCTCTTTTTGGTTTCAGTTAATAAATAAGGAGTAATAAACTCTATCTTTTAAGTCGAAATTAAATGCAAAATTGCTTCTTATTTTAAGATAAATTGAAATATCAATATTTCTTGAATGCAAATCAAGTATTTTAATTAAATTATAATCCTAATATAATTAATATGGGTATTAATTTGTTCAGTTTAATATATTTTGATTTCATTCATGATATAATCCAATTAATAAAATAAAAATAAAAAAAAATCTAATTTTTGTTCAGATAATGAAATTTGTTAATTTAAATAAATTAATAATAGGGAAAATTAATGCAATTTCAACATCAAAAATAAGAAAAATTACAGTAATTAGGAAAAAATGTAATGAAAAAGGAATTCGTGCTGATGATTTAGGGTCAAATCCACATTCAAAAGGTGAATTTTTTTCTCGATCAGAAAATGATTTTTTTGATAAAATAATAGATAAAAATATTATAATGTTAGAAATAATAATAATAATAAAACTAAAATAAGTAATTAATAAGATTATTTATATTAATAATAATTAAACTTTTTGATTGGAAGTCAAATATACTAAATATATTATATAAATAATTAATTTCCTCATCAGTAGATAGAAATATAGAGGAATAGTCAAACTACATCTACAAAATGTCAATATCAAGCTGCTGCTTCAAATCCAAAATGATGTCTATTAGAGAAATGATTATTAATATGACGAATTAAACAAATTAGTAAGAATATTGTACCAATTATTACATGAAGTCCATGGAATCCTGTTGCTATAAAAAATGTTGAGCCATAAATTCTATCAGCAATAGTAAATGGTGCTTCAATATATTCGTAAGCTTGAAGTATAGTAAAATAAATTCCTAAGATAATAGTAAAGAATAATCCTTGAGTTATTTGTGAGTGGTTATTTTCTATAATAGCATGATGAGCTCATGTTACAGTTACTCCTGAAGTAATTAAAATAATAGTATTAAGTAAAGGAATTTGGAATGGATTAAAAGGTGTAATTCTTATTGGAGGTCAAGTTGCACCAATTTCAATATTTGGGGATAAACTTCTATGGAAAAAAGCTCAAAAAAAAGAAATAAAAAAAAATACTTCAGAAATAATAAATAAAATTATTCCTCATCGTAATCCTTTAGTTACTAAAATAGTATGTTTACCTTGAAGAGTTCCTTCTCGACATACATCTCGTCATCATTGATATATAGTTAAGATTACAATTATATATCCTAAAATTAATAAATTTATATTAAAATTATGAAATCATTTAACTATACCTGTAACTAAAGTTAATACTCCAATAGCTCCAGTAAGAGGTCAGGGTCTATAATCAACTAAATGATATGGATGATTAAAATTATTTTTCATTAATTTACTTCTCTAGAATATAATGTTCTTAAAATAGCAATTACATAAGATTGAATAATTGCTACAGCTGATTCTAAGATTAATAGTAAGATTTGTACAATAATTAATAAAATAATGAAGTAAGAATTAAGATTAGGTCCAGTTCCTCTTAATAAAGTTATTAATAAATGTCCTGCAATTATATTAGCTGTTAATCGAACTGCTAAAGTTCCTGGTCGAATAATATTACTAATAGTTTCAATTATTACTATAAATGGTATAAGAATACCAGGTGTACCTTGAGGGATTATGTGAATAAATATATGTTGAGTATTATTAATTCATCCAAAAAATATAAATCTTAATCATAAAGGTAAAGAAATAGATAAAGATAATGTTAAATGACTAGTTCTAGTAAAAATATAAGGAAATAATCCTAAAAAATTATTAAATAATACAAAAGTAAATATAGAAATAAAAATAAAAGTAGAACCATTAGAGTTTTTTCCTAATAATGTTTTAAATTCTTTATGTAATTTATTTAAAATAAAGTTTCAAAAAAAGAAATATCGATTAGGAATTACTCAAAATGAATAAGGAATAAATATTAATCCAATAAAAGTTCTAATTCAATTTAAAGGTAAATTTAATAAATTAGTAGAGGGGTCAAAAATTGAAAATAAATTAGTTATCATTTTCAAGTTAAATTTTTTTTTTTTTTTAATAAAAAATTATTATTTTTATTATTTTTATTAATAAAAATGTAGTAATTTATAATATTAAAAATAATAAAAACTAAAATAAAAAAAAATAATGAAAAAATTCAATTAATAGGTATTATTTGAGGAATAAAAGAATATTATAATAATAATAATTTAAATTTGACATATTTATGTTATTTTTTAACTAATTCTTTCATTAGAAGTAGTTGCTAATTTACTATAAGATGGTTTAAGAGACCATTACTTGCTTTCAGTCATCTAATGAAGAATAATTATTAATTCAATTAATAAAATTTTTAATTGAAATTCTTTCAATTACAATAGGTATAAATCTATGATTTGCTCCACAAATTTCTGAACATTGTCCATAAAAAATTCCTGGTCGATTAATAAAAAAATTAGTTTGATTTAATCGACCAGGATTAGCATCTACTTTAACCCCTAAAGATGGAATAGTTCAAGAATGAATTACATCTGTTGCTGTCACTAAAATTCGAATTTGATTATTTATAGGTAAAATAATTCGATTATCTACATCTAATAGACGAAATCTATTTTCATTTATTTCATTTATAGGGGTTATATAAGAATCAAATTCAATATTTTTAAAATCAGAATATTCATAACTTCAATATCATTGATGGCCAATTGATTTTAAAGTAATTAATGGATTATTAAGTTCATCTAAAAGATAAAGTAATCGTAAAGAAGGTAATGCAATAAAAATTAAGGTAATCGCTGGAATGATTGTTCAAATTAATTCAATTAATTGTCCTTCTAATAAAAATCGATTAATATATTTATTAAAAAATAATCTTACTATTAAATATCCAACTAAAATAGTAATTATTACTAAAATAATTAATGTGTGGTCGTGAAAAAAAATTATTTGTTCTATTAAAGGTGAGGCTCCATTTTGTAGGTTAAAATTAGATCAAGTTGCCATTTCTAAAAAAAGGATAATCCTTTATAAATGGGGTTTAAATCCATTACATATAATCTGCCATATTAGAAGTTTCTTAAAATTGGAAGTTCATTATATGAATGTTCTGCTGGAGGTAGATTTTGATATCATTCAATTGACGATGATAAATTTAATGAAAATAAGATTATTCGTTGATTAATTATTGATTCTCAAATAATAATTAAAATTAATATTACTCTTAGTAAAGAAATATATGATCCTAAAGAAGAAATAATATTTCAAGAGATATAAGAATCAGGGTAATCTGAATAACGACGAGGTATTCCTGCTAATCCTAAGAAATGTTGAGGGAAAAAAGTTAAATTTACTCCAATAAATATAGTAAAAAATTGAATTTTTAAAAAGTAAGGGTTAAGTGTTATACCTGTAAATAATGGGTATCAATGGATAAATCCTGCAATAATTGCAAATACTGCTCCTATAGATAGAACATAATGGAAATGTGCTACTACATAATAAGTATCATGAAGAGCAATATCAATAGATGAATTAGCTAATACTACACCCGTTAATCCTCCAACTGTAAATAAAAAAACAAATCCTAAACTTCAAAGAATAGATGGACTATAATTAATTTGAGTTCCATGAAGAGTAGCTAATCAACTAAAAATTTTAATTCCTGTTGGTACAGCAATAATTATAGTTGCTGAAGTAAAATAAGCTCGAGTATCAATATCTATTCCTACTGTGAATATATGATGAGCTCAAACTACAAACCCTAATAATCCAATTGCTATTATGGCATAAATTATTCCTAGAGATCCAAAAGTTTCTTTTTTCCCTCTTTCTTGAGAAATAATATGAGAAATTATACCAAATCCTGGTAAAATTAAAATATATACTTCTGGATGACCAAAAAATCAGAATAAATGTTGGTAAAGAATTGGATCTCCTCCTCCAGCAGGATCAAAAAATGATGTATTTAAATTTCGATCAGTTAAAAGTATAGTAATAGCACCAGCTAAAACAGGTAAAGAAAGTAATAAAAGTAAAGCAGTAATTCCTACCGCTCATACAAATAATGGTATTTGATCAAATGATATTCCATTAATTCGTATATTAATAATCGTAGTAATAAAATTAATGGCCCCTAAAATTGATGAAATTCCAGCTAGATGAAGGGAAAAGATTGCTAAATCAACTGATCTTCCACCATGGGCAATATTTGATGAAAGAGGGGGGTATACTGTTCATCCGGTTCCTGCTCCATTTTCAACGATTCTTCTTGAAATTAAAAGAGTTAAGGAGGGGGGTAATAATCAAAATCTTATATTATTTATTCGGGGGAATGCTATATCGGGGGCTCCTAATATAAGGGGAACTAATCAATTTCCAAATCCTCCAATTATAATTGGTATTACTATAAAAAAAATTATAATAAATGCATGAGCTGTAACAATTGTATTATAAATTTGATCATCTCCAATTAATGATCCTGGATTTCCTAATTCAGCACGAATTAGAAGTCTTAAAGATGTTCCTACTATTCCTCTTCAAATTCCAAAAATAAAATATAATGTACCAATATCTTTATGATTTGTTGAATAAAGTCATTTTCGCTAATAAAATGGCTGAGATTTAAGCGATAAATTGTAAATTTATTAACAAGAAATAATTCTTTTTTATTAAAGCTTTATATTCAAATTGATGATTTAAAATTGCAAATTTTAAGGTATAATAAAATTATTAAGGCTTAAAGAATTTTCTTTATATATAATTTTGAAGATTATTAGTTTATTTTAACTTAAAACCTTAATAATTTTATATAAAAAAAAAAGTTCTTAAGATTAGACCTCAAATTGAAATAGATGAAATAAATATTAAAAAATAAAATATAATATTTTTAATTTTAATTTTAATTCATTTTAATTTTATATAATTAAATATAAATGATGAATATAAAATTCGAATATAAAAAAATAATAAAATTAATCTTATTATAATTAAAATAAAAGTTAAAAAATAAAATCTTTTATTTAATAAAAAATTAATAATAATTCATTTAGGGAAAAATCCAATAAAAGGAGGTAATCCCCCTAAAGATAAAAAATTAATTAATAATGATAATTTAATTATATAATTTATATTAATAAAAAATATTTGATTAATAAAAAATATATTAATTATAGAAAATAATGAACATATAATTCTAATTAAAAATGAATAAAAACTAAAATAAAAAATTCATAAATTTTCTCTAATTATTATTGCAGATAATAATCAACCTAAATTATTAATGGATGAAAAAGCTATTAATTTTCGAATAGATGTTTGATTTAATCCTCCAATAGCTCCAATAATAGAATTAAAGATAATAATAATAATTAAGAAATTATTATTATAATAATAAGATAATAAAATTATAGGTGAAATTTTTTGTCAAGTTATTAAAATAAAACTATTAAATCAAGATAATCCTTCAATAATATTAGGAAATCAGAAGTGAAATGGGGCTGATCCTATTTTTATTAATAAAGAAGAATTAATTATAATTATAATATAGTTATTGATTTCAAAGTTTTTTATTAATATTATTTTAAAAATAATACAAAATAGAAGGTTAATTGAGGCAATAGCTTGGGTAAGAAAGTATTTTAAAGAGGCTTCAGATGTTAAAATATTATTAGAGTTGTTAATTAGGGGGATAAATCTTAATAAATTAATTTCTAAACCAATTCAACATCCAAATCAAGAATTTGATGAAATTGAAATTAATGTTCTAAAAAATAAAATAAATAAAAAAAATATTTTATTAGAGTTAAAAGGAGAAAAAATTTAAAATAGAGAGGAAATTCTCAAATAATAATTAAAATTATTAATTTATTTATATTTTAGTGTATGATGCACAATAGTTTTTGATACTATTAGATATAGTTTAATTCTATAAAATATAATAAAGGTAGAAAATCTACTTAATTTATCCTATCAGAATAATCCTTTAATCAGGCACTTTATTTTTAAAAAAAAGGTATTTCCTTTATATTTGAGGTATGAACCCAAAAGCTTTATTTAGCTTATTTTTAA